TGAGAAAAGCCGGCTATCGGATTCGAACCGATGACCATCGCATTACAAATGCGATGCTCTAACCTCTGAGCTAAGCGGGCTAACATAACCAAAATATGCGTATGCATAGGAATTTAATAAATGGGATCTGAATTTAAAATTGTTAGTTATTTATAACATAATTCAAATTAATACAAACATAGAAAATATAGAATATCCAATCCAATATTTCTTATTTTTTTTTTATTATTTATTTGATATTTTAGTGCATAACATAAAGTACAAAATCGGGATTAATAATTAATATTAATATAATAAATTTCGATCAATTTATCAAATAGATATCTATTTGATTATTTCAAAAATATTATTATTGTAAATTTTAGTAAAGTAACTAATAATAATTAGGAATTTCATATTTCGAAATGAATGTCCAATTTTACATTAAAAGAATGGTTACTTATAGCCATTCGATTCGTTTTAGTTCTATCAATTCTATATGAATAAATGGATTGTTTATTTCAACAAAAACAAAAAAAATGAAAATTTTCATTTTTTTTGTTATAGAGAGTCTGTATCTGTTTGCTTTAAGGAAAAAAGAAAAAAATGAAAGAAAGAGAAAAGCCCAACCCAGATCAAAATAAAAGATTCCCAAGTTTTCAGTCGGAAAGAGAAGATAAAAAACTAAGATGAAAAAAAAAGAATCGACCATTCGAGTATTACAAATTGCATGAAAAAATAATAGAAGTAGGGACATAGAATAGAAATAGATATGTGGTATATATCTGTGTATATTGAATTGTGAATATATAGATAATAGAATCATTTCTAATTCAAGCAAATAATGGTATCGAGTATAGATGAAAGAGGGGGATATGGCGAAATTGGTAGACGCTACGGACTTAATTGGATTGAGTCTTGGTATGGAAACTTACCAAGTGAGAACTTTCAAATTCAGAGAAACCCTGGAATTCACAAAGGGCAATCCTGAGCCAAATCCTGTTTTCCGAAAACAAAGAAAAGTTCAGAAAGTGATAATAAAAAAGGGATAGGTGCAGAGACTCAATGGAAGCTGTTCTAACAAAAGGAGTTGACGATTTTTCCTTTTTGCATTAGGAAAAGAATCCTTCCGTAAAAATTCCAGGAATGGATCAAAGATAAACATATATATACTGAAATAGTATTTCAATTGATTAATGAAGATCTATTTGTGATAAAAATAGTCACAAATGAAAGATGTGAATCAAATCAATTCCAAGTTGAAGAAAAGATGGAATATTCATTGATCAAATTATTCACTCCATCATAATCTGATAGATCCCTTGAAGAACTGATCAATCAGACGAGAATAAAGATAGAGTCCTATTCTACATGTCAATACCGACAACAATGAAATTTATAGTAAGAGGAAAATCCGTCGACTTAATAAATCGTGAGGGTTCAAGTCCCTCTATCCCCAAAAGGCCTGTTTAACTTTCTAATTTCCCATATCCTCTCTATCTTTAAGTCGTTATTTATGTGCTTTATTCAGTTTATATTCAGTTTATTCTTTCACAACTAAATTGGAATTTTTCTTTTTTTTTTTTTCAAAAATTTCTTATCATAATTACAAGTCACAAATTTTGAAATATATATGTGAAACACATAGAATTTTTTTTTTATGATAAACGTACAAATGAATATTTTATTTTTGAGCAAGGAATTCTCATATGCGTGATTAGCAAAACAATACAAAAAAATTCCTACTACTGAAACTAACTTACAAACTTTTATTTTTCGTCTTTTTTTTTTTTTTACTTAGTTGATATAGATTCATTGACATATACTTCAGTAATCTCATAAAATAAAAATGAGTCTTATGCGTCAAGAATGGTCGGGATAGCTCAGTTGGTAGAGCAGAGGACTGAAAATCCTCGTGTCACCAGTTCAAATCTGGTTCCTGGCACATGATTCATTTGTATGAGTATCTATTTAAGTATCTGTAGATATATTTTTCCTAGATGATTAAAGAATAGATGCATTTTTTTAGGTATATTCGCTGAATCTATAATGAAGAATTCTTTATTTTTTTTTTGTTTACCTTTTTTCTGCGCTACAAAAAAAATCTTTCTATTTCGATAATATTCGAATGGTTTAATTAGTTGGTTGAAAGACCTAAAAGTCTAGTCTAATAGAGTTCCGGGGTGGAGTGGTAATATTAAAAATTCATCTTAGATGGATTACACAAAAAGAATCGAGCCCTTTTCTTTCTTTCTTTGTGTTTTTTTCCGTTTTCTTCATCTCCTTTGATGTTACTATTTATTTTTCGTGGCCATATAATTGTTGATGTTGATATGCATGTTAGATAGTTCATGATAAAGAATTTTTGTAGTTCATCTTATTTATTTTATCGGCTTGGCTCATAAGAAATAAGTATTGTTCATATTTTAGAATCTTAAAGAACCCCTAATCCCATTTTTAATCCCTATATGATTTATGAATTTTGTGATTTCTCACATACATAATAAGATGTGAATGATAC